AACAATTTATGTTCTGGAGTTTACATATACTCATATGTTTTGTTATAATTGAAGTGGGGAAAGATTTTTTGATTGAAAAAATCAATACTGATTAGTTCTGCCTCAATTTTTATTTTCTTATGTCATTAGGAAAACACAATTTTGAGATTCAAATCCATGAATCATTCATGAATTCGAAGTAAGCAGCCAATAGTTAATGGGTCAAATTGATCGTCTAAAAATACACATTTTATTTCTCAATATAAAAAAAGCTTTCTTTTAGAAAAAGGATTAAGGAAAACAGGAGTTAAAATGCAAGTACAATAAAAATTTAGTAATCCAGGAAATCATCTATTTTGTATCATTTTGGCGGCATGGCCGAGTGGTAAGGCGGGGGACTGCAAATCCCTTTTCCCCAGTTCAAATCCGGGTGTCGCCTGATCAACATTAACAAAAAACCCGAAACCTCTTCTTTTCTTCTATTCTACTGATATAACTCGCGGAATTTTTCTTCGGTAGAAGCATAGGAAACAGACCATTGGTGCTTTGTTTATGTAGTCTGAAGGTTTTCTAAAAGAAGAGGTTGTGAATCCTCGCCCGTATCTAGGATTCTTCTAATCTACTGTGGTAGAGGGACTATCAAGACTTTTCGATTCTCTTCTACTACCCTTATTAATTATTCTTAATTATTAAGGAAGTGTCTAATGATTAGATTTTTAATCAGATTGTAGCCCCTGATAGGAAATTCAATTAAAAATTTGGGAAAAGGGGCATAAGTTGCTTTATATACTACAGACTCGTGAGAATCTCTGGGTATTCGGGCAGTATTAGATTGGATGAATAATTGACTTTTATAGATATAGAAAGGCGGAAAAAAGAAATAATTCCTTTTCTCCAACCCCAGACCAAGCCCCGACTTTCACAACGGCAGTTGGGGGGAGGTACGGGTTTGTAGATCAAATGAGGAAATAAAAGCCTATAATAGATAGTGATTTCTCTTTTTTATAGATTTTATCCCCCTCCGCTTTGACTAGAAGGTCAACAAAAAAATAAAAAAACTTTAGGCCTAAATTTTTTTTATTCCGACATGTTTCCATTTCCTCGGGATGTTACTACATGTTTGACTTGTGTTTAATCTTTCCCGATTCAAAATCATAATCAATTTATTGGATTGGTTTCTCAATAGTGTTTGGTCATAATCCCTTTTTGACTCGGCGCCATTAATTCCACTATTATTAGTGAGGAATAATGGAATAATTCTTTCGTATTTATAGAGATAGGGGACATAATTCACATGGATATAGTAGGTCTCGCTTGGGCTGCTTTAATGGTAGTCTTTACATTTTCCCTTTCACTCGTAGTGTGGGGGAGAAGTGGGCTCTAGAAGTACTACTACAGGAAGGAATCAAACCGTATCGATTGTTTTATAGCTCGTTTTGCAACGTATTTTGGACTATTTAAAAGAAAAATCTCTGAATTTCAAATCCCATTGGACACCGGACTCCAATGGAGTAATCTATGATATGAATCATACTCTTTCAATCCGTAGGGTTGGACTCCTATTATCTTTATAGATGCATAAAGAAGAAGGCCGGACGGACCCTTTAAATTTGATTTATTTCCCTCTTTAATGTTCAAAGAGGAAGTCGTTTTGTTAAGTGTATACTCATTTTTCGATGAGAAATGATATAGAAGATAATGGTTGTCTAACGAGAGACTATGCAATAATAAGATCTTGCCTCAGGCGGGTTGCATGTTGGGCGGTTTGGTTTCTAATTTGAGAAAGACAATTTGTGCTTTATCGACTTATTTCATATCTTCATATCACGGTGTTCGGGCGTTAAAAATAAGTTTAAGTAAGGTTTCCTCTTACTTAAAAGTAATTCTTATTATTAAGATAAGAAGTATTTCAGATTGATCAGATCAAATAAATGTAGCAAATTGAGTGTTATGTCAATTCCATAGAATATATACAACAATATATGTAATATATATACATATATGAAGAGAATGTTGTAGATTGATCTACATAAACTTAAGCCCTTATCTTTATTTTAATCTTTATTTTAGATTACAACTGACTAAGCGATGGATAGTATGGTAGAAAGAAATAGATGAATCTTTCTACCATACTACCCATCGCTTAGAATACTGCCAATTCTAATTACCGCCCGCTCAGTTTATTTAAATGAAGACGTGAAATTGGAAATCCTTTTCATTTGACTTCGTCAATTTTTGATAAGAACTCGGAAGGAAAGTTGCATTAAAATTCATTTGAATTAATCATTTTGACTGACTGTTTTTACGTAAATGATAAGTAGAAAAGCCGTAGGAACTAGAATGAATAGTGCAGTAGCAATAAATGCAAGAATATTTACTTCCATAATTTCGTCGGTTTTTTAATTCGCAATAACTCGGGATTTAATCCCCTAGAGATGGTAAATCTTTCGTCTGTAAATTCAATGAATGAATTACCTCTCGATGATCTTGAATCGGATCAATATCATGAATAACAATATCT